TTGTTTATAATTTAAAATTGATTTATAATGTTTTATTTGATAGTTATAGTTAAAAGTTAGTTTGGTTTTGGGGAGATTACTAAATTTATTTGATTTATAATTGTTATATTAAGATTTTTTTAAATTTATATTATTAAGTGACGTTATTAATAAAAAAAAATTAAGATATTTTAATTATTATTTATATAATTTAATTTGGGGAGAAATTAAAATTATTGGATTATAGTTAGATTTATTTAAATTTATGTGTGTTATTGTTTAATTGTCAGAATGGAAAATTAATTTATAAAAATTTGCTTAATAATTTGAATTAAAATTAATTTTGTTCCGGAGATATTACTAAAAATATTTAACTTTAAATATTGAAATTTTATAAATTTTAATTATTTTTGGATAATAAGTTTATTTTTAATAATTTATAAAAATTAGGGTTTATAGTTAAATTTTTAATATTAAAGTTTTATTCTAGCTATAAAGTTAATTATTTAATTTTTATATATGTAAATTTTAGTGTTAATATTATTTTAATAATAATATTTTATCATTAGCAGTATAGAATTTTAAATTTTAAGTAATTTTAGATTTAGAAATTTATATTAGTATAAACTAAATTTGTGCCAGCAGTTGCGGTTATACAAATTATGCAAATTAATTTTTTTTAATTTAATTAAAATATATATATTATATTAATTTAGTTTAAAAATTTTTAAGTGAAATTTAAATTTTTATATAAGTTATTAATTAATTTTTTGAGGTTAGGAAATTTAAAATTAAACTAGGATTAGATACCCTATTATTATAAATGTTAATTAAATAATTAAAATTAGTAAAAGTTATGATCTTTAAAATTAAAGATTTTGGCGGTATTTTAGTCTATTCAGAGGAACCTGTTTTATAATTGATAATCCACGATTAATTAAACTTTAATTTTTAATTTGTATATCGTCGTAGTTTGAATATTTTATAAGAATTTAAATATTCAATTATTTTTATAAAGAAAAGAATTCAGATCAAGGTGCAGTTTATATTAAAAGAAAAAATGGGTTACATTATAATTATATTTGGGTTTTTTATTGAAAAAATTAAATAAATTGGATTTGATAGTAAATATATATATATATATATATTGATTTTGCTCTAAAATATGTACATATCGCCCGTCGCTTTCGTTATAAAATGAAATAAGTCGTAACAAAGTAGGCTTATTGGAAAATGAGCCTAGAATTATCAAGTTAGAGCTTGATTAAAGCATTTTATTTACATTAAAAAGTTAATTGTTAGATTCAATTTAATTTGAATAAAAAAATTTATTATTATTTATTAATTTGTTTATTATTTTATTAAAAAATTATATTTTTTATTATTTTTATAGAAAAAATTATTTTTATTATAGCTTAAAGTATTGTGAAAGAATATTATATATATATATATAAGAAAATTTTATTTATTGTACCTTGGGTATCAGGGTTTATTAATTATATTATAGTTAATTTATAGTTCTCGAATTTAAAAGAGTTAAGCAAAAAATTTATTTTACTGTAAAATAATTATTTATAATTTTTGTTTAGTAATGAAACGTTATTCGTTTTTAAATATATCTAGTTTTTTAAGAAATAAATTTAATTTATTAATTATTTAATATTTTTATAATTTTTTATTTAAATATTATTAATTATAAATATTTAAGGGGATAAGCTTTTAAATAAAATTTTATAAAATTTTTAATTTTAAATAAATTATAGGATTAGAATTTTCTATTTTTAAAAAAATGTTATAATTAATTATTTTTTATTTAATATTTATATTAATTTTAGATTTTTTATTAAAATATAAATTTTAATTAAATAAATTTAGTAATAATGATATAATTAGTATAATAAATTTGTAATATATAATTTTATAATTAAATATAATTTAAAGGAATTCGGCAAATATTTTTCCACCTGTTTATTAAAAACATGTCTTTTTGATTATAATTTAAAGTCTGACCTGCCCAATGATTAAATTTTAATGGCCGCAGTATTTTGACTGTGCAAAGGTAGCATAATCACTAGTTTTTTAAATGAAAGCTTGTATGAATGGTTTGATGAGAAAGAGACTGTCTTTATATTATTGTTTTAGAATTTTATTTTTAAGTAAAAAAGCTTAGATTTATTAAAAAGACGAGAAGACCCTATAGAGTTTTATAAAAATTTTTTATTAAAAATTATATTGATTTATAAATAGTTTTTATTATTATTTTTATTTTGTTGGGGTGATATAAAAATTTAAATAACTTTTTAATTATTTTTACATTAATTAATGAATAATTGATCCTAATATTTAGATTATAAGAAAAAATTACCTTAGGGATAACAGCGTAATTTTTTTTGAGAGTTCTTATCGAAAAAAGAGATTGCGACCTCGATGTTGGATTAAAATTTAATTTTGGTGTAGAAGCTAAAAAGTTTAGGTCTGTTCGACCTTTAAAATTTTACATGATCTGAGTTTAAACCGGTGTGAGCCAGGTTGGTTTCTATCTTTTAACATATATAATATTTTAGTACGAAAGGACCAAATATTAAAATTATATTTAATTTTTTGAATTAAATTATTGTTTTGGCAGAAAAGTGTAATAGATTTAGAATCTTTAAATGTAATTTTATTTACAGACAATATTGTTTATAAATGATTTAATTTTAATTTTTTTTTCTATATTGATTTTAGTAGTATTTGTATTAGTTGGTGTAGCTTTTTTGACATTATTAGAGCGTAAGGTTTTAGGTTATATCCAGATTCGTAAGGGACCTAATAAAGTTGGATTTATAGGTATTTTACAACCTTTTAGAGATGCTATTAAATTATTTAGAAAAGAACAAACTTTTCCTATAATGTCTAATTTTAATATTTATTATTTATCTCCTATTATAAATTTATTTATTTCTTTATTTTTATGATTAATGATACCTTTTTTAAGAGTTTTTTTAAGTTTTAATTTATCTATTTTATTTTTTTTAAGAATTTCTAGATTAAGTGTATATAGAGTAATAATGGCAGGTTGATCTTCTAATTCTGGTTATTCATTATTAGGAAGATTACGATCTGTTGCTCAAACTATTTCTTATGAGGTAAGATTATCTTTAATTTTAATATCTTTTATTTTTTTAATTTTAAGATTTAATTTAGTTGATTTTATTTTGTATCAAAAGTTTACTTGATTTATTTTTTTATGTCTACCATTATGTTTAATATGAGTAATTACTTCTTTAGCAGAGACTAATCGAACTCCTTTTGATTTTGCAGAAGGAGAATCAGAATTAGTTTCTGGTTTTAATGTTGAGTATAGAAGAGGTGGATTTGCAATAATTTTTTTAGCTGAATATTCTAGTATTTTATTTATGAGAATAATTTGTGTAATATTATTTTTGGGTGGTAATTTAAATTCTTTTTTATTTTTTATTAAATTAGGTTTTATAGTTTTTTTTTGAGTTTGGGTTCGAGGGACCTTACCTCGTTTTCGTTATGATAAATTAATATATTTATCTTGAAAAAGATTTTTACCTAGATCTTTAAATTATTTAATTTTTTTTTTTAATTTAAAAATATTTATTTTTATTTTTATTTTATAGTTAATAAAATTTAGTAAAACTAATAGAAAATTAAAATTTCTTTTTTATATTTTCAAAATATATACTTATTACAAGTTCATTAGTTAATTTAAGATAAATTTATCTCATATTTTTATAGTTAAAGGATTAATAATATAATATCTAAAGTATAGGATTGTTAGTAATTGTCCAATTATGATATAAGGGTTTTCTACTGGTCGTGCTCCAATTCATGTTAATATTATAATTGTTGATAATATAATTCAAAATATTATTTTACTTAATGGATAAAATTGATTTCTATTAAATTTTTTTTTATTAGTAAAAGGTAAAATTGCAATAATTGCAATTGATAAAATTAGAGCGATTACACCCCCTAATTTATTAGGAATTGATCGTAAAATGGCGTATGCAAATAAAAAATATCATTCTGGTTGAATGTGGATAGGTGTTACTAAAGGATTAGCTGGGATAAAATTATCAGGATCTCCTAATATATAAGGTCTTAAAAGAGACATAGATATTAATATTAAAATTATAATTAAAAATCCTAAAATATCTTTGAATGAGAAATATGGATGAAACGGGATTTTATCAATGTTTCTGTTTAATCCTAAAGGATTATTAGAACCTGTTTGATGAAGGAAAAGTAAATGAATTATTACTATTGCAGATACAATAAATGGTAATAAAAAATGTAGTGTAAAAAATCGATTAAGGGTTGCATTATCAATTGCAAATCCTCCTCATAATCATTGAACAATATCTACTCCTAAGTAAGGAATTGCTGAGAGAAGATTAGTAATAACTGTTGCACCTCAAAAAGATATTTGTCCTCATGGGAGAACATATCCTAGAAATCCCGTTGCTATAATTAAAAATATAATAATTACCCCGATTAATCAGGTATGTAATAAATTATAAGAACTGTAATATATTCCTCGTCCAATGTGTATATAAATACAAATAAAAAAAAATGATGCCCCATTTGCATGGATTGTTCGAATTATTCATCCAAAATTTACATCTCGACAAATATGAATGATTCTATTAAATGCTATGTCTACATTTGGACAATAATGTATTGCTAAGAAGATTCCTGTTAAAATTTGAATTATTATACATAATCCTAATAAAGATCCAAAATTTCATAGTGTTGAGATATTTGAGGGGGTAGGTAGATCAATTAAAGAATTATTAATAATTTTAATTATAGGGGAAGATTTACGAATAGGTATTTTCATTAGTTATTTTGTCGTAAAGGTCCTTTATTAATATTAGTAATTTTTACGATTGCAATTAAAGTAATGAATAAATATATAATTATAAACATAAGAATTATATTTGAAGGATAAATTATATATTTATTAATAGATATATTAGTAAATATTTTTTTATTAAATATAGTTATTTCGTTATTTAGTATATATATATTAAATTCAAAATTTAATATATTTGGTAGAATAATAATTATTATTAAAAATATAATAATTATTAATATTATTTTTATATTATAATTAAATTTTTCATTAGATGCTACTCTTGTTATATAAATAAATAAAATTAATATTCCACCAATTAGAATTAAAAATAAAATATATGAATATCAAAAATTATAATTGAAATTTCCTGTAATTATTCTAATTAAAATAGTTTGAATTATTAAAATAAATCCTAATGTTAAAGGATGTGTAATTATAATAAAAATTATTGATATTATTAGGTTTATAAATATTATTGTTATAATTTCAGAAAATAGTTTAATTAAAATATTAATTTTGGAGATTAAAGATATATTGTATATTATTTTTCTGATGTTTTAAAAGTATTATTTATTTTTGATTTACAAAATCAATATTTTTATTTAAATTATTAAAACTTATGTTAATATATAAATTATTTAGTATTTTTATATTTTTTTCAGGATTATTAGTTTTTAGATTAAAACGTAAACATTTGCTTTTAATATTATTAAGAATAGAGTTTATTGTTTTATCTATTTATTTAAATTTATTTGTTTATTTAAGGAGCATAGAAAATGATTATTTTTTTTCTATAATTTTTTTAAGATTTAGAGTTTGTGAGGGTGCTTTAGGTTTATCTATTTTAGTTTCTTTAATTCGAACGCATGGAAACGATTATTTTCAAAGATTTAGAGTTTTATGATAAAATTTATTTTTATATTATTAATATTGATTCCTTTAGGATTTTTAAATTATTTTTGATTAATTCAATTTATTTGGTTTATTATAAGTTTTATTTTTATTTTATGTTTTAGGTTTAATTATATATTTTTAAATATTTCTTACGGATTAAGAATAGATTTATTATCTTATTTACTTATATTATTAAGATTTTGAATTTGTGGTTTAATGATTATTTCAAGAGAAAAGATTTTTTTAACTAATAATTATAGTAATTTTTTTTTATTTATTATTATTTTTTTAATATTTTCTTTATTTATAACTTTTAGTTCAATAAATTTATTTGTTTTTTATTTATTTTTTGAGATTAGATTAATTCCTACTTTATTTTTAATTGTAGGTTGAGGGTATCAACCTGAACGATTGCAGGCTGGAATTTATTTATTATTTTATACTTTATTTGCTTCTTTACCAATAATGATTTCTATTTTTTATTGTTATAATAAAAATTTTTCTTTAGATTTTTATTTTTTAAATTTTGAAGTTAATAATTTTTTTATTTATATTATTATAAATATAGTATTTTTTATTAAAATTCCTATATTTTTTGTTCATTTATGACTTCCTAAGGCTCATGTAGAAGCTCCTGTTTCTGGTTCTATAATTTTAGCCGGTATTATATTAAAATTAGGGGGTTATGGGTTAATGCGTATTTTTAGAATATTTATATTAATTGGTTTACAATTAAATATTATTTTTTTAAGTTTAAGAATTATTGGTAGATTTATTATTTCTTTAGTTTGTTTACGTCAAAGAGATATAAAATTATTAATTGCTTATTCTTCAGTAGTTCATATAGGATTAGCATTGGCTGGAATTATGAGATTTAATTATTGAGGATTAAGAGGTTGTTTAATTATAATATTATCTCATGGTTTATGTTCTTCTGGTTTATTTTGTTTAGCTAATATTTCTTATGAGCGTTTATTAAGTCGTAGTTTATATTTAAATAAAGGTTTAATTAATATGATACCTAGAATATCTTTATGATGATTTTTAATATTATCTTCAAATATAGCTGCCCCTCCTTCATTAAATTTGTTAAGTGAAATTATATTAATTAATAGATTAATTTCTTATAATTATATTAATATGTTATTTTTAATATTAATTTCATTTTTAAGAGCTGTTTATTGTTTATATTTATATTCTTTTAGTCAACATGGAAAAATTTATTCTGGTTTATATTCTTTTTCTTCAGGAGTATATCGTGAGTTTTTAATTTTAATTTTACATTGATTACCTTTGAATTTATTAATTTTAAAAAGTGATTTAATAGTATTATGAATTTATTTAAATAGTTTATTAAAAATTTTGATTTGTGGAATCAAAGATATATATCTATTATATTTTAAATAATTAATATTTGTTTAATTTATTTTATTTTATTTTTATTTTTGAGAGTAAGATTATTTTTTTTGAGATTAAATTTATTGATTTTAGATTTAATTTATTTTTTTGAATTTGAAATATTAAATATTAACTCATCTTTAGTTGTAATAACTATTTTAATTGATTGAATATCTCTTTTATTTATAAGATTTGTAATATTTATTTCTTCAATAGTGATTTATTATAGTTATGAATATATAGCTAATGATTTAAATTTAAATCGTTTTATTTTTCTTGTAGTTATATTTGTTTTATCTATAATATTATTAATTATTAGACCTAATTTAATAAGAATTTTGTTAGGTTGAGATGGTTTAGGATTGGTTTCTTATTGTTTAGTAATTTATTATCAAAATATAAAGTCTTTTAATGCTGGTATATTAACTGCTTTAACTAATCGTATTGGGGATGTCATATTATTAATATCTATTGCTTGAATACTAAATTATGGTAGTTGAAATTATATTTTTTATTTAGAAGAATTAAAGTTTGATAAATTTATAATTATTATTTCTTTTTTAGTATTATTAGCTGCTTTAACTAAAAGTGCTCAAATTCCTTTTTCTTCTTGATTACCAGCTGCTATAGCAGCACCTACTCCTGTTTCTTCTTTAGTTCATTCTTCTACTTTAGTAACTGCAGGTGTTTATCTTTTAATTCGTTTTAATTTTTGTTTCAATGATAACTTGATATTTTTTTTATTATTTATTTCTAGAATAACTATATTTATATCTGGTATAGGGGCAAATTTTGAATTTGATTTGAAAAAAATTATTGCTCTATCTACTTTAAGTCAGTTAGGTTTAATAATAAGAATTTTAGCTTTAGGTAATTATAAATTAGCTTTTTTTCACCTTCTTACTCATGCTTTATTTAAAGCTTTATTATTTATGTGTGCTGGAAATGTAATTCATAACTTAAATAATTGTCAAGATATTCGTTTTATAGGTAATCTTATTAATAGTATACCATTGACTTGTGTTTTTATAAATATTAGAAATTTATCTTTATGTGGTTTACCTTTTTTATCAGGATTTTATTCTAAGGATTTAATTGTAGAAGTTATGAGAATAAATTATTTAAATTTATATATTTATATAATTTTTTATATTTCTATTGGTTTAACTGTTAGTTATAGGTTTCGATTAGTTTATTATTCTTGTATTGGTAATTTTAATTATATTTCTTTAAATATATTATCTGAATCAAGAAAAATTATACTTAAGGGTATAAGAGGCCTTATTTTTTTAGTTATTTTTATAGGAAGATGTTTATCTTGAATAATATTTTTTACTCCTTATATTATTATTCTTCCTTTTTTAATGAAATTAATAACTTTGATTATAATTATTTTAGGGATGTGATTAGGTTTAGGGGGATCTAAGTTTACTTTAAATTATAAAAATTTTTTTTTATTAAATTATAATTATAGATTTTTTTTATCTAATATATGAAATATACCTTTTATTTCGACTTTGGGGATTAATTATTATCCTATTTATTTTGGTAGATTATATTATAATAATTTAGATCAAGGTTGGTCTGAATATTATGGTGCTCAGAAAATTTATTTATTTTTATGTAATAATTCAAAAAGAATACAAATTATTTTTAATAATAATATTAAATTTTTTTTTATTTTAATAGTTTTTTGGTTAGTTTTTATTATATTTATTTATTTAAGTAGCTTATATAGAGCATAATATTGAAGATATTAAGGAAATAGATTTTATTTTTAAATATTTATAAAAATAATTTAATTTTACATTGAAAATGTAATGTTTTTTTTAAACTATATAAATTAGAAATATAAACAATTAATTGCTTAAAAATTAAGTTAGAAGCTTATTTTTTTAAATATTTCTTTAATTGGAAATAAATTTCAATTTAATCATTAACAGTGATTTACCTCTTTTTGGTTTCAATTAAAAATAAGGATTTTAAAAATCTAATTTTTAGGTCGAAACTAAATGCATTTATTGCTTCTTATTTAAGATAAATTGATTTTATTCAATAATTTTTAAATGCAAATTAAATGTTATTATTTAACTATAATCCTATTTTAATCAATTTAATGCTCCTTGATTTCATTCATGTATTAAACCGATTAAAAGAATAATAATAAAGAATATTAAAATAATAAAATATATATTTATATTTATAAATTTTATTGAAATAATTAGCGGTAGTAAGAGGGTAATTTCTACATCAAAAATTAAAAAAATTATAGCGATTATAAAAAAATGAAGGGAAAATGGTAATCGAGTTGAAGATTTAGGGTCAAATCCACATTCAAATGGAGATCTTTTTTCTCGATCTATAAATGTTTTCTTAGAAATTAGATTAACAATTAAAATTATTAAGATTGTAATGATAAGAATTATTGTTGCTAATAAAATTAGAATTTGTATTATTTATACTAAGAATTCTTAGATTTTTTGATTGGAAGTCAAAAATAATTTTTATAATATATAAATATCTACCTCATCAGTAAATTGAAATATATAAGAAAAGTCATACTACATCTACAAAATGTCAATATCAAGCTGCTGCTTCAAATCCAAAATGATGGATTTGAGAAAAATGATTTTTTGAGTGTCGAATTAAACAAACTAGTAAAAATATTGTTCCAATAATAACATGAATTCCATGAAATCCTGTTGCTATAAAAAATGATGAACCATATGTTCTATCAGCAATTGAAAATGACGATTCAATATATTCATATCCTTGTAGTATAGAAAAATAAAATCCTAATAAAACTGTAATTATTAAGGCTTGGTAAGTTTGTTTAAAGTTATTTTCTATTAATCTATGGTGAGCCCATGTTACTGTAATTCCTGATGTTAATAAAATTAAAGTATTTAGAAGAGGGATTTGAATAGGATTGAAGGTTTGAATTCCTTTTGGGGGTCATATTATTCCTATTTCTATAGTAGGGGAAAGACTATTATGGAAAAATCTTCAAAAAAATGAAATAAAAAAGAAAATTTCTGAAGTAATAAATAAAATTATTCCTCAACGTATGCCTATAGTTACATTAAATGTATGTTGACCTTGAAATGTTCTTTCTCGTGAAATATCTCGTCATCATTGAAATATAATTATTAATAATATTATTATTCCTATAATAAATAGATTTATTGAATAATTATGAAATCATTTGATTATTCCTGTTATTGTAATTAAAGCTCTAAATGATCTTAAGATAGGTCAGGGTCTAATATCTACTAAATGAAATGGGTGATTTTTTATTATAGACATAAATTTAATATGTTTCTCTAGAATAAAGAGTTCTTAAAATTGCAAATACATAAGATTGAATAATAGATACTGCTGATTCTAGTAAAATTAATATTAACTGTAAAATTAATAAAATATTAATTAAGTAAATATTTATTATATGACCAGTATTTCCTAAAAGTGTTATTAATAAATGGCCTGCAATTATATTAGCTGATAGTCGAACAGCTAGTGTTCCTGGTCGAATAATATTTCTAATTGTTTCAATACATACTATAAAGGGTATTAAAATAGATGGAGTTCCTTGTGGAACTAAGTGTGCAAATATATGAATTGTATTGTTAATTCACCCATATAATATAAAGGTTAATCATAAAGGTAATGCTAATGTTAAGGTTAAAATTAAATGTCTTGTTCTAGTGAAAATATATGGGTATAGGCCTAAAAAATTATTAAATAAAATTAAAGAAAAAATTGAAATAAAAATGATTGTTCTACCTTTAGAATTATTTCCTATTAAAATTTTAAATTCTTTATGTAAAGTTAAATTTATTTTAATTCATAAAAAATTTATTCGAGATGGGATAATTCAAAATATGGAAGGTAAAATAATTAAACCAATTATTGAGCTTATTCAGTTTATAGATAGGTTTCAATTAGAGGAGGGGTCAAAAGATGAGAAAAGATTTATTATCATTTTCAATTTAAATGTAGTGTAATTTTTTTTTTTATTATATTTTTATTATTATATATAAATGAAAAATAATTTAAATAATTAAATATAATTATAATTATTATAAAATAAATTATTAGAGTTAATCAATTTAATGGTGCTATTTGTGGTATAAAAAATTAATATACCATATTTATTTCAATTTGACAAATTGACGTTATTTATTAACTAAATCTTTCATTAGAAGTAGTTGTTAAATTACTATATTATGGTTTAAGAGACCAGTACTTACTTTCAGTCATCTAATGTTTATTAAATTGTTTTTTTAATTCATTTAATAAAGTAATTAGGAGAAATTCTTTCAATTACAATAGGTATAAATCTATGATTTGTACCACAAATTTCTGAACATTGCCCATAAAATAATCCTGATCGATTAGATGTAAAACTAATTTGATTTAATCGACCGGGGGTAGCATCTATTTTTACACCTAATGATGGGATAGTTCATGAATGAATTACATCTGTTGCAGTAATTAATATACGAATTTGAGCTTTAAATGGAATTATTATTCGATTATCTACATCTAATAGACGAAAATTAAAATTATTTATTTCATTAGAAGGAATTATATATGAATCAAATTCAATAGTTTTAAAATCTGTATATTCATATGATCAGTATCATTGATGTCCAATTGCTTTAATAGTAATTATTGGTCTATTAGTTTCATCTAATATATAAATTAATCGTAATGAAGGTAGGGCAATAAAAATTAGTGTAATAGCTGGTAAAATTGTTCAAATTAATTCAATTAATTGTCCTTCTAATAGAAATCGGTTAGTATATTTATTTTTAAATAATCTTGTTAGTATTTGTCTTACTAAAATTGTAATAATTACTAGGACAAGCAGAGTGTGATCATGAAAAAATGATAGTTGTTCTATTAAAGGAGATGCTCTATCTTGAAGTAAAGTAGTTTTTCATACTGCAATTTCTAAAAAAAGTAAACTTTATATTTGGGGTTTAAATCCATTGCACTATTCTGCCATATTAGAATATTGAGGATAATGTTGGTAATTCAGAATATCTATGTTCAGCAGGTGGTATAAGTTGTATTCATTCAATTGATGATGTTATTCTTATTGGTATTAAAGTTTTTCGTGAAAGAGTAAATCTTTCTCATATAATAAAAATTAAAATGAAAATTCCTATTAATGAAATAATAGAACCGATTGATGAGATAATATTTCACATAGTATAGGCATCTGGATAGTCGGAATATCGTCGTGGTATTCCTCTTAACCCAAGAAAATGTTGTGGAAAAAAGGTAAGATTTACTCCTGTAAATATAATAAAAAATTGAATTTTACATAAATTTTTATTTAAAGATACACCAGTAAATAGGGGGAATCAATGAATTAATCCTGCTATAATAGCAAAAACAGCTCCTATTGATAGTACGTAGTGAAAATGAGCCACTACATAGTAAGTATCATGTAGTATAATATCAATAGATGAATTAGCTAAAATAACTCCGGTTAATCCTCCTACTGTAAATAAGAAAACAAAGCCTAAAGCCCATAGTATGGATGGTCTATAATTTATTTGAGTACCGTGAAGGGTAGCTAATCATCTAAAAATTTTAATTCCTGTAGGAATAGCAATAATTATAGTTGCTGAAGTAAAATAAGCACGTGTATCTACATCTATTCCAACTGTAAATATATGATGAGCTCATACTACAAAACCTAATAAACCAATAGCTATTATAGCGTAAATTATTCCCAAGGTTCCGAAAGTTTCCTTTTTTCCTCTTTCTTGACTAATAATATGGGAAATTATTCCGAATCCTGGTAAAATTAAAATATATACTTCTGGATGACCAAAGAATCAAAATAAATGTTGATATAGAATTGGGTCTCCTCCTCCTGCAGGGTCAAAAAATGAGGTATTTAAATTCCGATCAGTTAATAATATAGTGATAGCACCTGCTAAAACAGGGAGTGATAATAATAAAAGAATAGCAGTAATAATTACTGATCAGACAAAGAGAGGTATTCGATCTAGTGTTATTCCTACGGGTCGTATATTAATTACTGTAGTAATAAAATTAACAGCACCTAGAATAGAGGAAATTCCTGCTAAATGTAGTCTAAAAATAGCTAAATCTACTGATGCTCCTCTGTGGGCAATATTTGAAGATAGGGGGGGATAAACAGTTCAACCTGTCCCAGCTCCTTTTTCTACTATTCTTCTTATAATTAATAAAGTTAATGAAGGGGGGAGCAATCAAAAACTTATATTATTTATACGTGGGAATGCTATATCAGGTGCCCCTAATATTAAAGGTACTAGTCAATTTCCAAATCCTCCAATTATAATAGGTATAACTATAAAAAAAATTATAATAAAAGCATGAGCTGTTACGATTACATTATAAATTTGATCATCTCCAATAAGAGAACCTGGGTTTCCTAATTCTGTTCGAATTAATAGTCTTAGAGAGGTTCCTAGTATACCCGATCATGCACCAAAAATAAAATATAAAGTTCCAATATCTTTATGATTTGTTGAAAATAATCACTTGTTCGGTAGTATGGCTGAGTATAGGCTATAAATTGTAAATTTATCTAGGAATTTAAAAATTCTACTACCAAGTTTAATAGTCAATAATGATTTTAAATTGCAAATTTAAAGGTAAATAATTTTTTAAACTTAAGGCCTAGAGAGCCTCTCTAATTATAGCTTTGAAGGCTATTAGTTTTTTATTTAACTTAAATCCTTAAATTTTTTATATTTAAAGAAAAGTAAAATAAAATTTTTTATATTAAATTAAAAATTATAGGGGTAATAATTAATATTAAAATGAAAATTATATTGAATAATATAAATATGTAATTATTTAAATAATTTTGTTTAATTTTAATTTCATTATGGTAAAGAATAATTGAGGAAAAAATAATTCGTGTATAGATAAATAAAGTGATTAATGTGAAAATAATTAATGTAAATGAAAGGATGTATATGTTTTGGTTAATTAGTCAGTTAATTGTTAATCATTTTGGTAAAAATCCAATAAAGGGGGGTAATCCCCCTAAAGATAGGAAATTTAATATAAAAATTAATTTTGTTATTTTATTTTTATTTATAATTAAAATTAATTGATTAATATAAAATGACTTATTGTAGTGAAATATTAAAATAATTCTGTATGAAATGATTGAATAAATAATAAAATAAATTATTCAAATTGAGTAAGAAATTATTATTGATGATAGTATTCACGCAATATGGTTAATAGATGAAAATGTTATAATTTTTCGTAGTCTTATTTGATTTATTCTTATAAATGCTCTGATAATTAAAGAAAATATGATAATAATAATTATAAAATTTATGTTTAATTTATTATTTATTATTAAAATTATTGGGGCAATTTTTTGTCACGTTAATAAGATAAAACAATTTATTCATCTTAATCCTTCTATTACTTCTGGAAATCAGAAGTGGAAGGGGGCAGCTCCAATTTTTGTTAATAAAGCTGAATTTAATATAATTATAAATGTTTGATTTATTTGGGGAGAAATAAATTCATTTAAAGATAATATTAAAATAACTGTAAACAATAAAATTATTGATGCTATAGCTTGTGTGATGAAGTATTTTATTGAAGATTCTGACGAGAATATATTTTTGGTTGAATTAAGGATTGGAATAATTGATAATAAGTTAATTTCTAATCCTATTCATATTCTTATTCAAGAATATGCAGAAATTGAGATTATAGTCCCTAGAATTATTGAATTAAAAAATATAATTTTATATAATTTTATAATTAAAAAGAGAAAGTATTTTCTTTCATATATAGGGTATGAACCTATAAGCTTTATTTAGCTTATCTTTTTATATTTTAGTATAAGATGTACAAGAATTTTTGATATTCTTAGAAATAGTTTAATTCTATTAAATATAACAAAGGTATAGTTATACATAATTTATTCTATCAAAATAATCCTTTTATCAGGCACTTTATTATTAATTTTTTAAATATAAAAAATTTTGAGCAGGGTTATATTTAAGACTTTCCTATAATTCACATTAATTATACATATTTTGTATAAGTATCTTTCTATAAAAAAAATATCGATTAATGCAAAATTTTTAGAGCGGAAAAAGGGTTTTTTTT